GTAAGTACAATTTTGAATGTTTTGCTTATGTACAAAGTAACAAATATTATAATTGGATCGTTCGATCACTTTTCAGTCATTCATTGAATGATAAATCACTACAAGTGAAGGAGATACACGATTTAAATAACGAAAGATCCAATATTTAAAAATTGTATCTAAAATGACTGGAAAAGTAGAAACAAGACCGGATATAATTTGATCATTATGAGCAAATCCAAAATCTTTGTAGACAGAGCCAATCATTAATTCCCAACCGTGGGGCGAATGGAATCCTATACATAAATCAGTTAATAAAAGAATAGAAAAAGCTTTTATTGTGTCGCTTAAGTTGTATAGGAATTCTTGAAACCAAGAGTTAAGAATAACAAGTTCTTCATTACCTAGAATAGAATAACCACTTAGAATACCGAAACAGATTATATTTGTCGAGAAGTGTAAAATTGTATGGATGCGATCCTCGTTGTGCATCTTGATCAATTGGATCGTTTCTTTGTAGATTTCGATGCGAGGCTTTTGTAAATGTGTTTCCGGGTATTCCTTTATCATTTCGTCCAAACGTAAGAGTTCCTCTAAGTCTATGAATTCTTTTAGAATACTCTTTTCTTGAATATCATTCAAAAAAATTTCGGATTGCCTAGTATTCCACCAATTAGTAAACCAAGATTCCAGACTTTTATTAAATGAGAGAGAGATCCACCAAGGCAAAAATACTATAGATGCAAGATATAGAAGGGAAATTAATACTTTCTTTTTTGCCATTTTTTCGTCTGTGAATTTTAAAATTTTTAATGAACGCACCTCATTCGTCGACTCTATATGATACTAATATTTCTATCAAGCATAAGTTCTATTACAAGTCATCGATGTATTTCCGGATTTTTTTGTGATTCAGTACAGCGGTTAGTCCTTGAATTTAGAAAGAATATAGAATAAGAAAGAGCCCTCTTCAAATTAATAGTAGTCGGATTTCGAGACGAAAGAACTCCCGTTCTATCAAAATATCAAATATTTAGAAAAAAAATTCTTTACTTTATGATGAAATGTTTTGTTTTGATATATGATGAATCTATCATTTAGATTTGTTACTGAATTGAGTTAAGTGGATTTACATACGCATAAAAAAAATTGTGGACATAAACAATTTAGTTTTAGAATTGTTTCATATACGTTTGCTTTGGCTCGAGTAAGCGTTCTGAAGAAACTTCAGTTAAGTTATGCTATAGAAAAAAAGATGATTCTTGAGTTTTTTATCTCTTGCAAAGTATTCATTCTTCAGTTCCTTTTTTCAAAATACTTCAATTGGTACACGCAAGAAATAGGCCAATTCAGCAGCTTTTTGCTCAATCTCTCGTGGAGTAAAATTCTCATCAGTACGAGTCAAGGGAATGGCTCCTTGTCCTTTTATTTCCATATAAAGGACACGACGAGCATAAATACCCTCTTTAATTTCTATTCTGATGGACTGAATGTCTTTCATAAGGAATCGGAGGAATATGCGACGATTTTTTCCAGGAAATCCCCAACGAAAAATACACACTATGCCCTCTTTTATATCGAATCGATCATAACCACTACCTACATTCCACGAAATTGTGCACCACAAATAGGAGCTAATAAAAAGACCTGCGATCCCATAGAAAGACATCACGATACCTTGTGGAAAAAAAATTATTTGCTGAGAAGGAAATAAAGATATAAAATTCCTACCAAAATAACTGGACGTTCCAACCAATAAAAACCCTAATGAACCTAAAAAAAGAATAAAGGCCCAACAGAAATTACTTGTTTTTCGAGACCCCGCTATAAGTTCTACCCATATACGTTCTGATCGCCAACTCATACTCTAACTAGACCTAGTTGCATTTTATTGGAATTGGGAGAATAACAAAAATAATTTTTTTTTTACTTTTTTTTTGTTTCCGAAGTAACTCTCATCAACCAGCACTATTATGATGTGAACCTTTAGGGATAATTCATCGAATTTCTTAGATCCAAACTAAAATAATAACATCCCTTTCATATGATTTCCTAATACATATAGATGGCTTTACATTTCAGAAATTCTCCCCGATCCCGATCTATTTGAAAATAGTTATAATTCATTTATCATGTTTACACATACATAAGAGCTTATGCCCGAAGGAAGCCGCATATTATACCATATTTTACTAAATAGATATCCGTGTTATGATCCAAGTAAGTCTTGAAAAAAATATATATATATAAGATTTGTCCTTGTTGTATCTAAAAAATCTTGTTTTTTTGAACATAAAGAGATAAAGAAGCCATTGCAATTGCCGGAAATACTAAGCCCACTAAAGGCACAAAAATGGAGGGGAGACTGTTGAGAGTTATCATAGAATGGGTACCTCGATTTAATATTTGTACCTGTTATTTATTGTTATATTTATTGTTTTATATTTGAACCTTATCCTTATATTGTTATAAAGATATCTTATAATTCATATATAATTGTTATATTATACTAAGTATACCTAAGTGAGTATATATATACTTAATAGGGATAGGGAGTCTATAAGTATATGTTTTAAGAAATCTATATTAATTTAATAAATATATATTAATTAATAAATAAATATATATTAATTAATAAATAAATATATATTAATTAATAAATAAATATATAAATAAATGGACCTATTCATCTTTCTACATGTTTCTAATTCATCTTTCTACATGTTTCTACATGAAATATATATATACGATAATCCACCCTTTTTCTATTCGTATTAGTAGTTATTATCTTTTCTTGTCTTATAAATTTCATAATTTAATAAAATTTTAAAGTATTTCCTAAAAACTCCTAAAGAATTCGTTATAATACGATCCAACAAAAAGGATTCTTAGTGGGGGATTATTTTCGGGAGATATAGAAAGATGCAAGACCTTGTTAACTAATTCCACGGAAGAAAGCGAAAGAATTCACTCTTTTATTTTGAAAGAATTCACTCTTTTGTTTAATAGAGATTTCCTAGTTAGTATTAGTAACCAGGAATATCGATAAAAAAACGATCCGGATGGTTCTTTCTACAATTCAATCTTATGTTACCAAAGTCAAAATCCATTCTTCGGATTTTGACTTTGATTCCTATAAATTAAATAACTACTTGATCACCACACATAAAAAAATTTATTAAGTTTTATTAAATTAATACTCTTATTAAATATTAAATTAAGACTCTAAGGCTCTAATCTAATTTTCATTCAAAGGAAAGAAAGCATGTAGCCGAAATAACTCACTCAGAACGCCCTTTAAAGGATTACGTGGTACGATTGGATCGAATAAGCCCTTATGGAATAAATATTCAGCCACTTGTGAATCCTCAGGTACTGTCTTATTCAATGTTTGTTCAATTACTCTTTTACCTGCAAATGCAATATAAGCATTGGGTTCGGCAATAATGATATCTCCCAACATACCAAAACTAGCCGTCACCCCGCCTGTGGTAGGGGATGTAAGGATTGCTACATAAAATAACTTTTTATTTAATTGATAATCATATAAAGCGGAAGATATTTTAGCCATTTGCATCAGGCTCAAGCTTCCTTCTTGCATGCGTGCTCCTCCGGAAGCACACACTAGAATAAGAGGTAAAAATTGATTGGTAGCATACTCGGCCAAACGTGTGATTTTTTCGCCCACTACAGATCCCATACTACCACCCATAAACTGAAAATCCATAACACCAATTGCTACGGGAATACCATTTAGTTGACCTGTGCCTGTTTGAACAGCCTCAGTTAATCCTGTATTTTTTTGATAAGAATCAATACGATCTTTATAAGGTTCCTCCTCCGAATGAAATTCAATGGGATCCAGAGAGACCATGTCTTCGTTCATAGGATCCCAAGTACCGGGATCAATCGAAAGTTCGATTCTATCAAAACTACTCATTTTCAAATGACATCCACATTGTTCACAAATATTCATTTTTGATTTTAAAAATTTCTTATAATTTAATCCATAACAATTTTCGCATTGAATCCACAAATGCCTGTATTTTTGAGTTACATTTAAATTATTAGAACTTATACTAAAATCACTATCATCTGTGCTAGTTTTTATACTGGAACTCTCGCTTTTACTACTATTTACGCTTTCGCCACAAATGTAACTATAAATGTAGCTGTCACTGTAATTGTTACTGTTGCTTAAAATATAACTATCAATACAAATTTGAGAACCAAGATAACTGTCAATACAACTATTAATGTGATTATTCCAACTATAATGAGAATTAGTATCATACATGTAATGATCGTGGCGAGTATCGTCACTTTGGGGTGCATTATTCATATAACTAGAAGTCTGATAACTATAAAAAGAACTTTTTAGTTCACTTAGAAAAGAACGGTTGTTGTCAATCTCAAAATTTTTATTTTCAATATCAAAATATATGGAATAACTGTCCCTATTACTATCCCTAACGAAAAAAGTGTCATCAGATATGAAATTCCGAATGTATCTGTCGCCGACTAAATGATCAACATTACTGTAATTAGACTTGTCGCTAAAATTTAAAATGTCTTTATCCATATCATTTAAAATTGGATCTTCACTTACACTGGTATTTTCAAAAGGACCAAGACTGTCCATTGATTTACTTAGCCTACACCTGTATTCTAACTCCCCGTTAAACAACATCGAATCGAACCGCCATTTTTCCATAGAACTTTCTTGCCCCTCATTTCCATGAAAATACAATAGATGAATAGTCATTCGATGAAAATCATTTGAATATTCCGATCAGAATAAGCATATAAATCCAATCACTAGGGTTAGTAACTAATAACGAGGGGATATTGAAAAAAAAAAATAGTAGTTTCTCCTATGCTATGAATATAAAGGAATATAAAGAACCTTTTTCGTAAAATCTCGCCTACTAATAAGTTTATATTTCAACACAGAATGAAAAGGACAATATACAGGATGGGTAGAAGAAGTTGTGATACTTGGCTCGATCATGATCCAAAAA